GGCAGGTCAAGCGTGTAGCTATAGTCGTTAATGGAAAGTTCGGTCCAAAGCCGACCCCTTCAAGGAAATCAATCCTATTGGCGAACCATTCCCTTCCGCGCTGAAGTCACCCGACGTGCTTCCTTCATTAACTCTTGGATTAAAAACCTATTCCGAACTTGACTCACATTTCTATGATCGCGCACCACAACACATACTTCACTCGCTGCGGTAGCGCTCAGTGTCGGTCGTGTATCCGGTGTATCCAAGCCCACCCCACTCAAGCTTTGGCCCGAGTTTACCCGTCCATGGCAATCATTAACCGTTGGGAGGTGTGGCTCGAAGGAAACCGGATCCGAATCAATTGCACTCTGATCCAGCATCGAAGCCCTTGGCGGACTGTTCTCACAACAAAAGACTTCTGAGAAGACCAAGCGTATTGATCGTATCACATCGAAGAGACTACTGCGCTCCACCCGGACTGAGCCACCTCTGATTCTATATGATTGAGAATAGCAAAGTGAGGCCTCGCTGCAGTTTCCCAACGAATACGCATTCGACCCCCATTAGCCTACCCAGTCAAAACAGGATCTTTGGGATGTAGTTCCAGACGGTTACCATAACGATTTGCGCCCGGACGAACTTAGCCCAACTCTATTCTACCCTCAAAGACCTAAAGCTTCGCCGCTTTCCTTCCTCTCTTGCCGGCTCAAGTTCTGGCTTCACCACCTTATTCCGGCTTCACCTTCTGCCGGTCCAGCTCCGGCTTCATGCTGCTTTGGAAGCTAATTACCTGAAGATAGTTAGCTCATTTCCTTTAGATAGTCCGTCCGCACCCTCTCTTTGATTGTTAGAGTAAGCCTAGTTTCTCTCATCTGAGTCGCTCGCTTCGCTTCGGAGGGAGGGAAAACACCTGGCTTAAACCCGACCTTTAGGGAGGCCTATATGAATGAGGCTAAATGCAGGAGCTTACTCTCTCTCTTTCTTTATGGTTTAGAGAGTGCGCGCATACTCTATCTTTTTAGACTGCTTTTGCGCATTTCCTATTGTGAGTAGTGATTCATTTCCTGCAATATAGTTTGCTCCTTACCTTGTTAGAGTTGGAGCTGCGAGCTCGGCCTAAGTCTGTAAGCTCTCCAGAACTAAGTGCGTTCTCTCTCCCCCTAAGGGTCGTTTCGCTCTATCGACCTAAGAGAAATCAAGATCTAAGGCGAGTTCAGTTCCTCCAAAACCATAGCGAGTAGTTCAGTTCGTTCCTCTCTCCCCCTAAGGGTCGCTTCTCGCTCTATCGACCTAAGAAGTTAGTGCTTTAGAGAGAGTTATGATAAAACTTCTCATCTCAAGACCTATAAGTATAAGCATAGTTCTCCATTCTCCATTAGTTAGTCGCGTCGTTTTATCTTCGCTCTCAAGAGCTTTCTGTCCGGCTTCGCCCCTTCCCTTGCTTACCACTGCTCAACTAGGGAAGCGTCCCCGGCATGGGTTACATACAGATCCAGTCGATTATATAAGATATAAGCTTTGTTGATCCCCTGCATCAGTTCCTGGTCACGCTACGACGAAAGAGTGATTGTGGGGTCAGTCCTTTAGCGCTGAAAAGCTGTACCGGCCCTTCTCCCTGGCTTTTAAGATTTTGAAGTCATCGTGGATGGCACGAGTTGAGGAGTAGAGTAGGGTAGACGTTGAAGGCTCTCTTTCGTATCGGAAGTAGTAGCCTTGCAACGCTTGGTTGTTTGGAGTGAGACGTTAGTACCTTCTTTAGCTGCTCCTCTCTTTTTCGGATGGATATGACATTCTGTGTTTCCCTCTTTAGCCGAGCATGGATCTATGAATCGTAAGCTAACCACCGAGTGCCTGGGCTAAGGCCTTTAAGCAAAAGGGTTAGCGCTCCAAGGTTGGGTTGCCCTGTTGTCCAATTGGTACACCTTTCCTTACCCACCTGCCCTCTCCCTTGTTTGGCCCGTCGAGTTACTACGACCAGCACACTACAAATGAAGCTAAAGCTTTGATCGCAAGAGAGAAAGCAAAAACGATCCAAGACATCCAGGCAAGGGCGAAGTCACTATGGAAGGGGGATCATAAGAAGCTGAGCCATATCTTTTGGGCGCAACAACCAAAGGCAGGGGTTTTTACGAAGAGAAAGAAGATTCTGATGAAGAATAAGAAGTAAAAGGCTGGTTCCTAAGCTGCCCATAAATGGTTTTTGGTGGAGCATGCCCATTTCAGGAAGTTTCTCTCTGGGGTATGCCCTTGCACCCTTTTTCCCACTTCCATAGCAGCTAGGAAGGATAAATCCGTTCCCCTAGTAAAATAGTAAATCTCATTCCAATAAGTCCGCCGAGAAGGTAAGTGGCCCATATTTGATTTGCTCGCTGGTAAGCAGCCACCAGTATCAACAGGCAATGGAGACTTCACTACAGGAATAAGGGGGCGGACCAGGGACTAGAGCTCTTAAGGTTTCCTATTGCTGTTCCGCTCTTGGTTCGCCCCACGGGAGTTCGTTTTTGGATTTGAATAAGCGTGATCTCTTAAGTGTGCTCTTAGCTCTTGAAGTGAGTTTGGCCTGCCTTTCATTCCTTCCTTTAGTCAGGAATGGTCCCCGGGTTTGCCTATCCTGGTAGCATACTATCTTACCAGACTCTCTTTTTAAAAGAGTCTGTTTCATACGGAAAATGGTATGTTTTATATAGTATGCTAAGCTACCACGTCTTTAATTCCTTCTTAAGGTGAGGACACCCCCCGGTTATCGGGATCGGGCATTCATTCCTGGGTAACGATGAAAAGATGAAACCCTGGGCCGGTGACTCTTAGTTCGATAAGGGAGGAATCAAAACCTTCCCTGGAGACTGGTCCCGTCTAAGGCATCTTACTTATAGTAAGTAGAAGGGGACATCTTATTGCACAACCGATTCTATTACCAAATCCGTTGGTTTACCGGATAAAAACCTGCGCACTAAGAGTAGCCACCTATCTGAGTACATAACTGATTGTTAACCAGAATAGGTTGTTGGTGAAGAGGTTGCTCTGGTACCAGTTGCAGCCGATCTCCTTCAACAACCGAAAAAAGAAAAAGAGGTTCTTAGTTCACTTAAGAGAAAGAGTTGGTGTGCGCCAAAAGAGAAGTAAAAACAGGATCCTGTTTTGTTGAGAGAATGACTAGATTTTAATAGTTATATATAGAAGGGTCTCTCTCTAAGAGACAGCTTCCCAAAGCGCTCTAATCTGTTGTTTGCACTCTCATCGGAATTCCTTATTTCACCTTCCAGTGGGATCTAAGAAACTTTCATTTCACGACAGGCAAGCAAGGAGTGATAGGATGCAAAGGGAGACCCCATCCGAACTGTTTGGTAATGCTTGCTCATCGGGGAAGATGTGATCGCGTGACGGAGAGATCAAAGAATACGTCGTCGGGTATGTATGTCTTGATACCACATAATGGGGTTTTATAATCGAATTTCATGTGCCCGTAGTTATTTCCGGGGTATTGCGTTTTCTACATGATTGATTGACTGACCGGCGGCCGAATCGGGTCGGAGTGTCTGGGCGGTCTGTTGACTATAGGATGCACTCTATGGAGCTCTGTTGGGCGCTGGTGCTTTCTTTATGTATTTGGAAGTCTTCCTAGAAGTAATGCATAGGCAAAGGAATCAATAGCAGAAATCGAAATTGATTCTAGGGTCAACGAAGTAAATTAGTGGTGCTTCTGCTGGCACGGGGTCAACTGAAGAATCAAGATAACTGCTCCTGGCTTTATCTTTGCTTTGTTCCTGTCCTATATGGGTCCCTGGCCCAGGTTCAGTCTTTAGTATCTATCGGCGCGGTCAGTGCGCGTGATGGGAAAAAGCATAGGTCTGCGCCTCAGTCTGGGCGGGTCCGCCTAGTGTTTGTAGCTCCATATGGTTGGCGTCAGCTATAGTCCTATCCAGACCTAGTAAGGTGCTCCGAAGTGCGAGTGGAGTCCCGGCTTGGTCTCTAAGACTAGCTTAGGCCCCCTTCCGTTGACTCTGTTGCTAAAGATAGGGTATTGTGTTGGGCTATTGAAGAATTGCGAGATAGGGAGGAGGCTCTATGGGGCATCAGATCTAGAGCTACTTGGCTTAAAGAAGGTGACCGAAATACTTCCTTTTTCCATGCTCGGGCTTCCCTAGAAGAATAGAATGAAAGGGATTGAAGATACAAATGGGAACTGGTGCACTAAAGTGGATGATATAGAACAGACTTTGGTGAACTACTTCCAAGGGCTTTTTCTCTCATCCGAACCCCCATAGCTTTGATATGGTTCTTGATGCTGTTGATAGGAGGGTTACGGCAGATATTAATGAGAAGCTTACAGGGGCTTTCACTGGAACTGAAACTCTATCTTCTGTTCAACTCTCGGCTTCCTTAACTTACTTTTGAGGTTTATCTACTTCAGGCTCTTCCGAGGGCCTTTGTTTGACTTAGTTGCTCCGTTCACTTTGGATGGGTGCCGGAGCTGCTACAATTGCTTCCGCGGGAAATGCACCACCAGCTCCTATCTTCTTTACTTACTTCTTCATTCTAGTTCGATTCTTAGGTAGGCGTTCTTTCGATAGCGTATCCTCCTGCCCGCCACGGGTTCTCTCTGCTCGGTTCCATCATTCCTATTATACATCTTCGTCGCATGCTGACTTTCCCACTGACTGAATTGTTTGGGTCTTGTAGCTTGAAGTAAGCTCATGGCTCGCCCCTACTCTCTAAAGCTTGCCACCCCTAGTACTTCTGCCTCATCAAGACAAGAAAAGGGAGCAGGAACCGAACCGTCTTACGACGGAACAAAGAAAAGGCTCCCGGGATCACGAAATACTAATAGGCGATCATTAGAAAGAAAGACAGAAAACAAAAAGAAAGAAAAAACAGAGCGTCTTCTTACTCAGATAAACAGCCAAGAAAGGCTTACATACAATCGAGCTATATAAATAACCTCAGAAAAGATTCCCGATTTCCTCTATGGAGAGAATAATAGAATCTGTCTATACCTCACTCGGTGACTGATAGGTAGG